CGAAGCAATTGTCCGGGCCTTGATGACATGACCGATCAACAGAAAGACTCCAGCCCTCAACCTTTGTCATATATTCCATCCATGATACTAGATAGATATCATATTCATGAAATACAATTCACTTTCAAGATGCCTTGGTGGTGAAATGGTAGACACGCGAGACTCAAAATCTCGTGCTAAAAAGCATGGAGGTTCGAGTCCTCTTCAAGGCATAATATTCAGAATGCTCATTGAATGAGCAATTCAATAGAAGATCTTGGTAATTCATTCTATCTAATGAATGGACGAGTCCACTTTGAAATCGTCCGCCCTGCACCCACCCCCCGAGTATATGCTTCAGCAAGAATCTCTCAGGGGTAGATTGAGAGAATAGAAAACTCTGATAAAATGCCCGCCTGTAGCCCAACAGATAAAGTACCTAGTCCGTTTTAGGTTAGGGATTAGCGACTTACCTTACCCCATCCATTGACTTTGGCACTGGGATGTTCCCAAAAAGGGTACTATCCAGTCGGGTATATTCAATAATATACACCTGCATTCCAGCCCTCCTTCTCCTTTCAGGGCCTATCCGAAAGAGAATCGAGTACTTCTTGGTCCTACATCTCTGAATAGGACGAACCGCCCCGTGGATATCTTTGCTGCGGCACAAAACAATTCGAATGAAGCTCGGTCAACTGGAATGTGTATTATCCATATAGGGGATCTTCCAATTGAGAAGATCCGTCGACCTGAAACGAAGAGAAAGCTCTAACTCTTTTAGTTAGTTATTCAGTTAAACCAATGATTCGTTATTGGAATTGTTCCGTGGACCTTAGCTCCACGGAACGATATGGAAGAAAGAGGCCTTTACCACGACTCTACCACTCAATCAATTCTGTTCCACTTAATCCCTATTTCAATTTCATGGCCACATATCTTTCGGGCTAAGTAATGGGAAATCCTTCTCCTGTATACATGAATCCAATTTGAATTTTCATTTCATCCGGGAAAATCCATCTTTTTCTCAACAATGTTTTTGTCATTTGATCCAATAACCTTCCGTTAGATAGGAAGAGATTTGATAAGTACTGATAACTCTCAAATAGAGTCTGAGTCTTAGAACATAAAAATCCATTAGATAATGAACTGCTCGTTCTAAGCCATCTCTCGCGATGAATCAAGAATTCGAAGTACCTTTCTTGCCTCTTCTTGATAAACCAGTGGGAACTGTCGAAGAAAGGATGTCTTTTGACAGTCAAAGCAAGAAGCCCTTCTTTTGAGATCTCTTCATCTGCAAAGAACTCTGGATGCGAAAACACAAAGCTAAGGGCCTGCTCTTTGAGTAGGAAAAAGAGTGAATCCGCGGGGTCCCAAATGAATTGGCTTCCTTGAAAAAAGCCTTTTTCTGTGAAAAATCGAAATCGAGTTCGTGTCGGATACTTCATGATTCCACTCTCCGAGAACCCCGGACCATACTTTTGAAACTCATCCTGTTGAGCTTGAAGCTCAACAGCCTTTTGATAAAGATAGGCCTCTTCCTTTTGAAGACCTTGAAGCTCTTGAAGCCCACCCTCCTCATCTTGAGGATCTTCAAGATCTTGAAACTCTTGAAGCTCAGCCTCTTCCTCTTTACGCTCAGCCCCTTCATCCTGAAGCTCAGCCCCTTCATCCTGAAGCTCATCCTCTTCCTCTTCCTTTTTACGCTCAGCCTCTTCCTCTTTACGATCAGCCTCTTCGATATCGATCCAATCAAATAGAATGAGCCAAGGGTTCCATATTCTAGGAGCCGAAACTATTTGAGTGACTAAAGGCTTCTCTAGGCCAGGGGCTCCTTCTTCTCCCGCTTCTTCAAAGATAGAAGAAAATCCATTTTCGATTCTATCTAAGCTTGGTTCGGCCCGAAAAAAGAGTGTCACTTGATCATTATCAAACCGACTGCAAGCTTTTTCTGTCCGTGAGGCCACTAGAGCACCTTCTAGTTCTAATAGACCCTGAGCTAGATAAGAATCATTCTCAAGAAGTCCATAAGAAAAAGTGTCCGTTTTGTCATCGGACCCAGGTGAAGACCAAAGGTCTTGAGCAACCGATCCGGCAAAACAACTCAAAAGATAAAGAAGTATCGTTAACCTCTTCATGCTCGTTCCAAGCTCGAAGTACCATCTGTACAAATATGAATAACCGTCGTCGTTACACGACTTCTTCTTTATATATACAGAGATAGGATCTATGAGGCCTTGACTTATAAATAGATTTTGTGCAAGAGCCCTTCCTGTCTGATAGAAAAGGATGCCATGATCCGAAATCGAGATTGACCGGGATTCCACAGCCGAAGTTTGCCTATGAAGAGCAAATTGAATTGTATTAGTGTCTAGAATGTCTTTTTTTTGGGTAATACTAATCGATAGGGCCTCATTGGTAAGTGCTGTAAGATCTTGTGTAGTTATAGACCTGAATCCATTAGTATCGAACATTTCCTTTTCCAAGTGAAAGCCTCTAGTATATGAAAGAGTGAAAAAGCGCTCTCGTTCTTGTGTACTAAGAAGCCTTCGTATCTTAATGCATGTATTGAATCTATTTGAAGCTATTAGTGCGGGATCCATTTTTTTGGGAAGATGAGTCGAAGCAATAACTAGAGTATTTCTAGTGGAACGTCCTTCACAATCCCCAGAGAGAGAATTCAGTAATCCCGCTAAGCTTACGCTATCCTCATGATACACATCATGAATGTTTGGAATCCATAATATGCAAGGAGTCATTGCTCTTACTAATGCGAATTGAAGGGAGATACCAAGTAGGTGCCGGTCCCACTCCTCCATCGCTAACTCCCACAACTCTATCTCCGCCTCGTCGAGCTCATCCACATCATGACCCTCAATTTCGTTGATGAGAATGGACTCAGGTAAACAATTTAACTGAGCATCAACAGAAATCCCCACATCAATCATATCCTCAATAGCATGGGTATACTCAATACCATCAAGATCACGTCTCGTATCCACCTCAGCCTGATCCTCAATCTCACCATCCTCTTGAGTATCAGGAAGACTGAACTCCTCAATACCCCAGGAAGTATCCTCCTCCTCCTCGACCTCCACACTAAGACTAGTATCGTCATACACATACTCCAGCTGGTCACCATAGATCTCCTCCAAATGCTGGAAAAAAGGCCAGGAGGAGCGCGCTTCCATCTCTAACGTAATAAGGGGGAAGTGGGTATTTGTCGCTAGGGATTTGATCAAATAGGATCGTCCAGTTCCTATAGAACCTATTACTAAAATACCCCTAGGGGGGGATAGGTCTAAGCGTAGCGAAAAGGGTTTTTCATGAGATGGAAAATGAAAACCATGAACCCCACATGAGGTTTGTGGATAAGTCATTGTCTGATAGTGAGCAAGGAATATTCGTCGTTCTGCTAAAGAGGATGTATTGAACTCATAAGCCAGTAGATACTTCTTCTGAAGGTCAACTAAGTGTTGTAAGTACATTTCTCCCGGTTGTTCAATCATTTGAGAACCATAGACATTCTTTGAATTATGAGTCAGACTCAATAGAATTTGATCAATCCTTTTTTCTGTCGTTAAGGTGAGGGTGGAGAGCTGAAGCAAGTTGCCTCTGTCGCAATCATCAATAGCCACAGAGGTCGAGAGCAAGGATTCTATTTTATCATCAATCCAAGCACCGTAAACCCTTTCTCTTTTTCTTATCAATGAATAGATCTCTTTACTTGTATGACTTAAATGTCTCGTATTTATCGAAAAAAGGATTCGATCGATGGGATTTGGTATGAGACTTATGAGATCGTTGATATCGAAGAGATTTATATTCCAATTAGAAAAGATTGATTCGACCCCATAAGCGCGACCACCACCCTCTAGCATGTTGCCGACGACAGAAAGAGACTCCTTTAATTCTTCCATAACAACTAGAAAGATATTCTTGAATCCGAAAGAATTCAGTTCAGATGGAGGATACCTATCGAGAAGTTTTCGTAACTCAATCGTGTATGATGGAATCATCAAAGATTTGACCTTTTTGAGCTCTGTATGTAACTCAAGATAGTCTTTTGAAAGACGGGAAAGATATGTCCAAACGAGATATGCAGCAACAATAAGAAGGAAAAGTGTTGCATAGAAGAACTCCAGAACATTGGGTGATCTCAGATGTGCATGTGTGAATATCAATGGTGACTCATTATTTCGACGAATACTTTCTGCAGACAAAGTAAGATTGCGTAAACATATCCTCGAAATCTCCCTTATCCAATTCCTTTGTGGAAGAACCCAATTTTTCTGAAGAATTTGCCACGGTCTAATGATCCCCTGCCTAATATCATCCCTAAGATCACCCATAATATGATCAAAAAGGGATACACAATTTTGACGGATACCTAGACTGAGTATCGGCAATAGATCTGAAAAAAGATCTAAAATTAGTAAACTTAGATATTTGTACCCTGTCGAAGTAAAGAACCATGGCATATATGTTTGGAAGAGATTCCATTTTGAGAGAAGGGTTCGATACATCTTCGAGAGAAGAGTTCGAAACATCTGCCCTTTCTCAACACATTTGTTTAGATTTAGATCTAGATGCCGTTTTTTCCTCTTTTCGAACGGTAAATCTTTTTCAGAATATGGAGTGTGAATCAAACCCATGTTTGAATTGAAATTGGGATCTTGATGCAAGTTCTTCCTTTCTGAATCAGATAAATGAATATCTGAAAGAGGTTGACAATATGTTCTTTCCAAATTGACCATTTGTCCCTCTGTTAGAGGTGTTTCAGAAATGTCGGCGATGGAATAAAGGGCTCTATCAACTAATGGACCGGATCGAGTTGGGAAATGAAAAGATTTGCACAAGTTATACCTTTCGTCACCACTTTGTACAAAATCGTCAGGTATGAGTATCTTAGATATCTCTGACTCGATTGGTAAAAGAGTCACTCTCTCCCCAAAAGCATTCTTTTTTTTACCGCCGCAAGAAAATTTTTTCTTGCCAATGAAGAAACTAGTGAGGAATTGTCTATATAAAAAATCAGAATTCTTGAAACGAGCCTTTTCGGCAACAAAAGGGAATATTTTGTTACAATAGAAGGAGAACCGCTGTGGGTTATTCAAGAATCGAAGTCTATTTGCTTTATAAAAAGCAGATATCAATGAACTTCTATTAAATGCTTTCACGGGATTCAGCCAATTCTCTTGATCGTCGAATAGAATTGATAAATAGGAATCCATGTTATCAACTGTTCCTACAATTTTGGATTTTTGGGAAGTCTCATGATCATCCAATAAGAAGGGTTTCAATTTGTTCAAATGAACGATTTGAAGACCTGTTGATTCTAACAACTGATTCCAGAGTTGATCAGTCGGACCCTTCAATTCATAGATGCGGATCTCGGACCTATGAATGGGGATATTCCCGCAACTCACAAAGACAAAGGGCAGTAACTTCGACAATACGGGCAGTAACTTCGATAACACGAGAGGTAACTTCGACAACAAGAAAGAAAGCGACTTGTACAAAAATGTTCGTACTAATACGAACAAAAAGAAAAGACGTCCTTTAGACTTAGTCAAATCTTTTTTGTCAATAAACACGGACCAATCAATCGAATATTGAGATTGATGGAATCGATCGAACACTGCTTGAAACCGGATCTTATGCACTTGAAAATGGCTCTTATGCACTTGAAAACATTTCTTCTGCTCAGAAACGAAATGCTCCAAATGTTCCTGGAAATTCTTGCTCCCCTTGGACCATTTGTCTCTATATGCCGCAGGATCCCGATTCATGGATCTCTCGATAAAAAGAAGAGGATCGAAGCTTTTCTTCGGACATTTTTTCAAACTCGATAAATATCGGTTAACCGTATATTTCATTAGAGTTCTATGACTCATAGTATCATTTCCTATTTGAGCTCCTGGAATTCCAGACTCGAAGTTGCGGGTGGATCTATTGATTAAAAAGAATCGATCCAATACCTTTTTTATGTACCCTTGGGTGCTCTCTTGGATGTGAATCAGATTTCGGATCAATCTATATTGATTGACTGCCCCCATTATGTTGTTGATAGCAAACACCACTTTTTTTAGGTTGGGATCTTCCAAACCATTTCGGCAGGAGATACGGGCCCGTTTTTTTCTGATCCTTCCAAAAAGAGATTCATTCTCTTCATAAAAAAAAAGAGGTAGAACCAAGAAAGATTTCTTTTTCGACTCATCCCTGGAGTCGAAGACCTCACTCAAGGATTTTTTTTGATCCAATCCGTAGGAATCAATAGAAAAGGAAAATCCCTTATGATACACCAGATCGGGCTGGGTTATTGATAGAGTGAATAGATCGACCCTTTCTTCAAATCGCTCTTCTGATTCAAAATAGCGATCTAAGGTGTATCCCCCCCTGCTCCGGTCATGGAATAGATTCAATAAATCAAAAATTGGATTTCTTTTGAAAAATGAGTTCTTGTTGGAACTGTCCCCACCCAATTCATCCTTCGGAATCCTATCACATTCTGCATTTATTGAAATAGGATAAATTGAGACCGTCTTTTGTAAATACGAAATGATCTTGAATAGATTCACTATTTCTTGATTTTCCGATCGCCTGTAGGGAACAAAAGAAAGGTCTTGTTCTTTCTTCAATAATTTCTGATCTCTAGTGAACCTCTCAGTAGGATTCGAACTCAGATAAAATTCTGACCATCTGTCAGAGAAAAAAGAACGAAGGGATCTTGTAGAATTGCCAAGAAATTCTTGGATTTCTTCCTCTGTTCCTTCCAAGGAAGAAGAGGGATGCCAAAGAATCGATTCTTCTTTTAATTGTTGAATCTCTCTTTGATTGATCAATTTGGGATATTCTGAATCCTCCAGAAACTCTAGATATTTGCTCTTTTTCTCTTTGAATGAGATCTGAATTCCAGAAACGGTTTCACGACCTATCTTACAACTCGAATCCCTCTTTTTTCCGATCCAGCTCCTCAACCACCGCGAACCCCAGCTAGATTCGGGCATGATCAACTTTTTAGTTATTGGGAGGGCCCAAGTACTCTCTTTCGGATCCAGGAAAGAGCTCTCAGGGATCTTTTTTCCCTTTGGAAGATAGAGGAGCGGAAGAATCAACCTATTGATATTTGAAAATCCAAAAGATTCTTCCAATGTCTCATTTCTGTGTCCAATGGAATTCAGGGGTATAGGAAGAATCCCTGTCAAATAGAGATTTTTTCTTTCGATCATATTCCGACAGCTCATCCTGTATATAAAGACCACTACTACAAATAGTAATACACCTCCGATCGTGAAATATCGAGTCTTTCTCGAACCCCGTGAGTTGCGTGAAAATAGGATACTCCAAATTCGTGGGTCCAAAATTTGGAGGAAACGCTCCTGGTCGAACAAAATTCGAATGAAAGAGCGCACTGAATTGAATTTGGTCCATGAATCTAATAACTCGTGAGAATTCTTGATCTCACGCAAGACCTCCTTAAATTCGACAATAAAGAATTTGAATCCTTGTTTATCCAAAATA